GTTAATGGAGTTGAAGTCACTAAATTTTGAGGAGTCGGTATCAATTTATGTCGAATAGCTCCACATATAGTTCCTCTAACCATATTTTCTAAACGAACCAGGGCCAATCCAAATTGATCTTGTAATAGATCTGCTACGGAACGAATACGTTTATTTTTCAAATGATTTATATCGTCAAGTACGCCCATTCCAAATTTCATTCCAATCAAATGATCCGCAGCTGTCAATATATCTCGTGGTAATAAAAATGTATTGTTCTGAGGTATATCAAGATTAAGCTTTTGGTTCATATTTCGTCGACCAATCCTTCCCAATTCACACCTTTGTTGAAAAAATTTTTTTTGTAATTCTTTACATAAAGATTCAGAAAATACTGGATCTCCACCAACACAAGCAAATTGTCGATAAAATTCTAAAATGGCATTTTCTTTTGACCCGATTTTTTTTTTATCCTTGTCATTTAGGAAAGACACGAAAATTTCAGGATAACAAACATTCTCTAGAATTTCGCTTAAATTCGAACCCATAGCTGATGATAGAACTAGAATAGATATTTTCTGTTTCCTACTTACACGAGCCCATATCCTTGCTTTTCTATCAATCTCTAATTCTAATCTCCCCCCCCAATCTGATATTATAGTGCCTGTATACACCGAAATTCCGTTAGGGTCCAATTCTGAACGATAATAGATACCGGGACTTTGCAATATTTGATTGATTACAATTCGGTATATTCCATTTACTATAAAAGTTCCCAGAGAATTCATTAGAGGAATATTTCCAATAAAAATAGTTTGTTCTTGTATGTTCCGACAACTTTTCCAAATTAATCCCGCGGATACATATAATTCAGCAGAATATGTAAGCGATTCATATACAGCATCTTTTTCGTTTATAAAGGGTTCTAATAATTGATATGTTTCTACAAATAATTGAAATTCAATTTCTTGATCTGTATCCTCAATTTTTGGAAACTTAAAAAGCCCCTCTGTTAAGCCCTGATCAATGAATCTACAAAACCCTTCAAATTGTATCTGATTCAATCCAGGTAGTGTAGACATTCCTTCATTTTCACTCTCAAGCATTTTTAACTTCCCCGTGAATTTTATAGAAAAATATTCCATGATTTGCTGTCATTCTTCATCAAATCACATGAATCAATTTAGTAATAATGGAATTTCTGTTCTTTTTACTGAATTACATGAAATTTTACCTAACTCCGTGTATGAAATACTTATTATGAAAAGAGGAATAAATAAAATCGAATTTTACACTCAACTTCGAAGGAAGGAATTTGCAACAAAACAAACAGATAGAACCGAAATTCTAATCTAAAAATGGAAATGAATTGAAAAATTCGACCTGGATTTTAAGGTTTTTAAGGAATATCCAAAAAAATACATTCCATTTCTATCATTATTATAATATTACATATTCCAATTCAATCGGATACCAGAAAAAAATGAATTCGGGATTTGTTTTGCTCAATGAGATAAGGATCTAATCTAATAATCCGAAACAATATAGAATTCATTTTTTTGAAACTTAACCTTTTTTTATTGTTCAAAAAAGAATTCGAAAAAGAGGAGAAACATTTTTAACTTTTTGGGGAGAATACGATTAGAGTGTGTAATAAGACTTGTATGTATTAATATAGATCTAACTCTAGCTATAGTTAGCTATCTATATCTATATATAGATAGATAGAATAGATAGATCTATGTCTAACTTTATTGCAGTCATATCCGTTCGGAACAACACATAACACGTCGTGTTAATTTTTTTCTATTCAATCTATTTAATAGAAAAAATGGAAAAAAAGGAGGGGCGCCTGAATTTTTTGAGAATTCCATATCCGTATAGTATAGGTATTATATATAGATAAGATACCCGATTAGATAATACCTGTGTAACAATTCAAATTTATGTTCTAGGGTTTACATATACTGACAGTTGCTGTTATAATTGGAATAGAGAAAGTTTTTTTCAATAAAAAAAAAGAAAGAAATATTGGTTATGTATCCATTTTTTTTCTTATCTCACTAAGTATCTTATTAAGAAAAAAAATGGATATTCAAATATTCAAGAATTATTCATAAATTAATAGTTAACGGTTGCAATTTGTCCCGAGATTTTTTCTTTTGTAACAGAAGGTGTAAGCTTGTTTTTTTATTTCATGTTTTTTGATTTCAATAAAAAAAGGGGGGATATTATCATATATTTCATATATAAATATATACTGGCGGCATGGCCGAGTGGTAAGGCGGGGGACTGCAAATCCTTTTTCCCCAGTTCAAATCCGGGTGTCGCCTGATCGACAAGAGATTTGAAATATTGTATTACATTTTTTTATTTTTATAGAAAACTTTTTTTCCAACAGAGGCAATCGAGGGAAAAGGAGTCTTGAGACTTGGTAATCTATCTTAATTCTTTTTTTTATTTACTTAATGAAATAGGGATAAAACATAAGTTTGATTATTCCTACCTTTAGTAACATTTA